CTGCGAATAGCGCGTAATGCCGCGTCTCTTCCGAGACCCGGTCCTTTTATCATGACTTCTGCTCGTTGCATACCTTGATCCACTACTGTACGAATAGCATTTCCTGCTGCGGTTTGAGCAGCAAAGGGCGTCCCCCTTCTTGTACCCTTGAATCCACAAGTACCAGCAGAGGACCAAGAAACCACTCGACCCCGTACATCTGTAACAGTCACAATAGTATTATTGAAACTTGCTTGAACATGAATAACCCCCTTTGGTATTCTCCGTGTATTCTTACGTGAACCAATACGTCCATTCTTACGTGAACCAACTCTCGGTATAGTTTTTGCCATTTTTTCATCTCATAAATATGAGTCAGAGATATATGGATATATCCATTTCGTGTCAAAAAGGACCCCTCCCTTTACCCTTTTTACTTTTACACCGGGTGTTTTAACAAGTCTGATTATCCTTGTCTTTGTTTATGTCTTGGGTTGGAACAAATTACTATAATTCGTCCCCGCCTACGGATTAGTCGACATTTTTCACAAATTTTACGAACAGAAGCTCTTATTTTCATATTTGGCATTCCTCATTTTAATTCTGAATCTATTTTTTGGAAGAAAATAGGTTTCTTGGAATTTTTCATCTCGAATCATCTTCTCACGAAAGGAATAAGGAATGTTGAAGTTGATAAAAACACCTAATCTTTCGAATCCTTATTGCGAAGTCGATAAATTATACGTCCTCTGGTTGAATCATAACGACTTACTTCAATTTTAACTCTATCGCCTGGTAGTATCCGTATAAAACTACGTCGGATCTTTCCCGAAACATAACCTAGAATCATATCTTGATTATCTAAGCGAATCCGGAACATACCGTTGGGAAGGGATTCAGTAATTAAACCTTCATGAATCCATTTTTGTTCTTTCATTCCAGGTAAAGCCTCCTTGAAGTATCAATTGATGGAGGAGGAACGATATTAGACAACCCGCCCCTTTTCTTTTTGTTTTCACAAATAAGAAGTTTCGGACCCAATTCGTATATTAGAAGGATTACCATATATAACACAAAACTTCTCCACCAATTCGTTCTAGTCGAGCCTCTCGGTCTGTCATTATACCTCGAGAAGTAGAAATAATTACAATTCCCATCCCACCTAAAATTCTAGGAATTCGTTGGTAGTTCGAATAGATTCGGAGACCGGGCCGGCTGATCCGTTTTAAATTTAAAAAATTTCTATAAGACCTTTTCCTATTCCTTCTATGCCGTAGGGTTAAAACCAAAAAAGATTTTTTGGTTTCTTTATGTTTTCTCACGTTTTCGATAAAACCTTCTCGTAAAAGTATTTTAACAATATTTTCAGTGATATTAGTATATGCTATTCGAACCACCCTTTTTCTATCCATATCAGCATTTCGTATAGAAGTTATTATGTCAGCAATAATATCCCTACCCATGGTGAATTAAATTTCTTGGTGCTCCCCAATTTTGATATAATCAACATGCTTTTTTTTTTACTTATTTGTTTATTATGAATTTAAATTTAAATTATTAAATTAAAGGCATATGCGTGAGACACAATCTACTAAAAATTCTGAATATATTTTTCTTAATCTCTTTCTTTCAAATACTTTACTATAACCATACGATGGTATTATCTTATTTTAGAAGACCTTACAATACCTCCGGAGCTAATGAAACTATTTTAGTAAAATTTAACTGTCTCAATTCCCGGGCAATTGCACCAAAAATTCGAGTTCCTTGGGGGTTTCCTTCTTGGTCAATGACAACCGCAGCATTGTCATCATATCGTATTATCATACCGTTATCACGTTTGAGTTCTTTACAAGTACGTACAATTACAGCTCTGACCACCTCTGATCTTGCTAGGGGCATATTTGGCACTGCGTCTTTGATCACAGCAACAATAACGTCACCGATATGAGCATATCGACGATTGCTAGCTCCTATGATTCGAATACACATCAATTCTCGAGCTCCGCTGTTATCCGCTACATTCAAAAGGGTCTGGGGTTGAATCATATCATTTTTTTAGAATTTATTCTTTCAATGCAAAGCAAAGAGTGAAGAAAAAAAAAGAAATATTGTTTGTCCAAAGAAATAAACCGGCACCTGTTATTGTTTTTTTATCCCCAAGACCTTTTTCTTTTGATTCTTTTTATCCCGAAATAATGAATTGAGTTCGTATAGGCATTTTGGACGATGCTATTGAAATCGCCCTTCTGGCTATATTTTCTGTTACTCCACCCATTTCATAAAGTATTCGACCTGGTTTAACAACAGCTACCCAATATTCAGGGGATCCTTTCCCCGAACCCATACGTGTTTCTGCGGGTCTTACTGTAACCGGTTTGTCTGGAAATATACGTACCCATATTTTTCCACCGCGGCGTGCATTTCGTGTCATTGCTCGTCGACCTGCTTCTATTTGTCTAGACGTGATCCAAGCAGGTTCAAGTGCCTGAAGAGCGTATTTACCGAAAGAAATATGATT